AATGAAATTTTTTGATGTAGTGAGTAATAGGCTCTGGGTGTTCGCTGTTCAAGAATTCTTGTTTAGGCAGTTCATAACATCCATACATAGTGTTTTGATCCAAGATTTCAATTCTTCCATGTTTCAGCAGTAGCATATTGTTCCATGGAGCTAAGGTCCAAAATTTGGAAGAAACAAGCGTTTCCACGACTCTACCACCCAGTCAATTCTGTTCCACTCCCTATTTATTTCATGACCATATATCCTTTATCCTTCCGGCTAAGGAATGGGAAACCCTTCTCCTGTTACATGACTCCAATTTTCATTTCATCCGGGAAAAGCCATCTTTTTCTCAACAATGTCTTTGTCATTTGATCCAATAGCCTTCCGTTAGATAGGAACAGATTTGATAAATACTGATAACTCTCGGATAGAGTATTAGAACGGAAAGATCCATTAGATAATGAACTATTGGTTCTAATCCATCTCTGGTGATGAATCAACAATTCGAAGTGCTTTTCTTGCGTATTCTTGATAAACCAGCGTTTATATATAGATGTAGGAGGATCTGTTTGGGAAGTAAGAAGCCCTTTTGACATCTCTTCATCTGCAAAGAATTCTCGATGTGAAAACACAGAGACAGGGGGCTGATCTTTGAATAGGAAAAAGAGTGGATCTGCAGGGTCCCAAATGAATTGGCTTATTCGAAAAAAGCCTTGTTCTTTGGAAGATCTATCTCGTGTCTGGTACTGCATGGTTCCACTCTGCAAGAACTCCGAATCATTCTCTTGAAGCTCATTCTCTTCATCATAAATGATCCGCTTGCCCCGAAATGACCTGGCCCAATAGGGAAATCCCAATTCATTGGGCCTTTCGATACAATAAAATAGAAAGCCCCAAGGGCGCCATATTCTAGGAGCCCAAACTATGTGATTGAATAAATCCTCTTCTATCTGTTGCGGGTCGAGGGCTCCTTCTACTTCCCCTTCTTCAAACTCCGATTCGTATTTTTCATAGAGAAATCTCTGATCAACGATAGAATAAGACCCATTTTGCATCATATCTAAAGGATTCCTTGGTTCGGGCCGAAGAAGCAATGTCACTCGATCATTATCAAACTGACTGCAATCTTTTTCTGTCCGTGAGGATCCCCCCAGAGCACCTTCTACTTCTAATAGGCCATGAACTAGATCAGAAGCATTCTCAACGAGTCCATAAGAAGTGATCCCATTTTTTTCATCGGGTCCGGGTAGAGACCAAAGGTCTTGGGCGACCGATCCGGCAGAACAACTCAAAAGATAAAGAAGTATCGTTAATTTCTTCATGCTCGTTCCAAGTTCGAAGTACCATTTGTACAAATAAGAATCCCTTTCGTTACATGATTTCTTCTTCATATAGATAGATATAGGATCTATGGGGCAATTACTTAGAAGTACATTTTGTGCAACAGCCCTTCCTATCTGATAGAAAAGGATCTCATGATCCTGAACCGATCTTACCTGGGATCGCAAATCCCAAGTTTGTCTATGAAGAGCGGATCTAATTGTATTAGTGTCTATAATTGATTTCTTCTGTGTAATACTAATCGCTAAGGCCTCATTGGTAAGTGCTACAAGATCTCGTGCATTGGAACCCACGGTTATGGACCCGAATTCATTAGTATGGAACATTTTCTTTTCCAAGTGAAATCCCTTAGTATATGAAAGATTGAAAAAGTGCTTTCGTTGTTGTGGAATAAGAAGCCTTCGTATCTTAATGCATGTATTTAATTTATTCGGAACTATTAGAGCGGGATCCACTTTTTGGGGAATATGAGTCGAAGCAATAACAAGAATATTTCTAGTGGAACATCTTTCACAATCCCTGGATAGATAGTTCACTAATAGACCGAGGGATAAGTAATTCGACTCATTCACATCCAGATCATGAATGTTTGGAATCCATATTATGCAAGGAGACATTGCTTTTGCTAATTCGAATTGAAGGGTGATAGAAAATCGGTCTATTTCCGGCATCATATCCATATTTAGCGCATTCATCAGAGTTAGCAGCTCCGTATCGAGGTCAAGATCGATATCGTCACTAGCATCAATCTCGTCACTATCATCAATATTGTCACTATCATCAATATCGATATCATCAATAAGAAAACCTTTAGGCTTGTTATCCAGGAACTTGTTCAGAAATACCAAAGGAACATAGGAGTTTGTCGCTAGGTATTTGACCAAATAGGAGCGTCCAGTTCCTATAGAACCTATCACTAAAATACCCCTAGAGGGGGATAGGGCTAAGCGGAGCGAAAAGGGTTTTTCATGAGACGGGAAATGAAAACTATTAGCCCCACACGGGGTTTGTGAATAAGTGATTGTCTGATAATGAGCAAGGAATATCCGTCTTTCTGCTAAACAGGATGTATTGAACTCATAATTCATTAGACACTTTTTATGAATGTCAACTAAATATCGTAAGTAAATTGCTCCCGGGTGTTCAATCATTTGATAACCAGAGTCGTTCTTTGATA